AATGATGAGCCTGATTAAAGGACTATCGTGATAGGATAAAACATGTAGCTAAACCTACCTTCATTACATCTAACAGAATCAAACTATCACCATACAGCATCAAAAGCTACCGTGCACCATACACCAAGATGTAAAAAATAAAATTTCAACGTAGAAAAGTAAGCTAAATAAGCTAATGGGTTCATACCCCATAAATAGAGTATAACACTCTCTTCTCTAATGCCCAGTAACTCAACAAAAGTCCTCCTACTAACAACCTTAGTAGGGGGCGTATTAGTATCTGTGTCATCCAATTCATGATTGGGAGCATGAATAGGATTGGAGATCAACCTAATATCATTTATCCCCCTAATGTCCAACGTCAAAAATATGTACAATACAGAGGCCTCGCTAAAGTATTTTATTGTACAAGTGTTAGCCTCGGCAACACTTCTGTTCATAGTAGTAATAAAGACGTTAACAGAGGACCTATTCACATTTGATAGAAGCCCATACACACCAATAATCATCTGTACCCCCCTCCTACTAAAAAGTGGAGCAGCACCCTTCCACTGATGGTTTCCAGGAGTAATAGAGGGATTAAGATGAGAAAACTGTGCACTGTTAATAACAGTGCAAAAAGCCGCCCCATTGATATTAATATCATACCTGATTGAAATCAATGCCTTCACACTAAGAATTATCTTAGCCTCCACAATTGTAGGATCAATTGGAGGATTAAACCAAACCTCGATGCGAAAAATCTTAACCTACTCATCCATTAATCACACTGGTTGGATATTAATCGCACTGACCACAAGAGAAAATTTATGAATAGTGTACTTTGCAATCTACTCAACCCTAACGCTCACAGTAGTATCAGCCATTAGCCTATCTGGGGTGTCCTTCATTAACCAAACCATGGTAACAAACAAAGAAATCACATTAATCAAATTCATAATATTTACATCCCTTCTATCTCTAGGAGGTTTACCCCCATTCCTGGGATTCCTGCCAAAATGAATCGTTATTCAAGCCATAATTGTAAATAATTTAACCCCACTAGCAACAATTGTAGTTGTCACATCACTGATCACCCTATACTACTACCTGAAAATCTCTTACTCAAGATTTTTAATCTTAAATACAGAGCCGAAATGAAACTTAAAGCCCCATAAAACCAAATCAGCCAAAAACACCTGAACGCTGATTCTGTCATCAATCTCCCTAACAGGGCTGACCGCCTGTACAATCATCACCAACATCAATTAAATGTAAGGCCTTAAGTTAAACGTCAAACTAATAACCTTCAAAGCTATAAATAAAGGGCTTCCTTTAGGCCTTGGTAAGTCGTTCAACTCACCCCTATAGAATTGCATTCTATAATCACAAAATGAATACAAGGCTCCATAATAGTGGAAGAGCATTATAACGCTCCTAAATAGATTTACAGCCTATCGCCTATTTACTCTCAGCCATCCCACTAATCTTCACCCGATGGTTCTTCTCAACTAATCACAAAGACATTGGAACATTATACTTTGTATTCGGGGCCTGATCAGGGATAGTCGGAACTTCCCTAAGAATGCTTATTCGAACAGAACTGGGGCAACCGGGATCCTTAATTGGAGACGATCAAATCTACAACGTCATCGTCACAGCCCATGCCTTCGTTATAATCTTCTTTATAGTTATGCCAATCATAATTGGTGGATTTGGAAATTGACTAGTGCCACTAATGCTAGGGGCACCAGACATAGCCTTCCCACGAATAAATAACATAAGCTTCTGATTATTACCGCCCTCATTAACCCTTTTACTTACTAGTAGAACAGTAGAAAGTGGAGTAGGAACAGGATGAACTGTTTACCCACCCCTTGCAAGAGGTATTGCACATGCTGGGGCATCAGTAGACCTAGCCATCTTCTCCCTACACCTAGCAGGAGTGTCTTCCATTCTAGGGGCAGTAAACTTTATTACAACAACAATTAACATAAAACCAAAAAGAATGAAACCTGAACGAATCCCACTATTTGTATGATCAATTGCCATCACTGCCTTACTACTGCTTCTATCCCTCCCAGTTCTAGCAGGAGCAATCACAATGCTACTAACAGACCGCAACCTTAACACCTCGTTCTTTGACCCAGCGGGGGGAGGGGATCCAATTCTATACCAACACTTATTTTGGTTCTTTGGGCATCCTGAAGTTTACATTCTCATCCTACCTGGGTTTGGTATAATCTCTCACATTATCTGCCATGAGAGAGGAAAGAAGGAAGCCTTCGGAAACTTAGGAATAATCTTTGCCATATTAGCAATTGGACTACTAGGATTTGTGGTATGAGCACACCACATATTCACAGTAGGAATAGACGTTGATACACGAGCATACTTCACATCAGCAACTATAATTATTGCTGTGCCAACAGGAATTAAAATTTTCAGATGACTCGCAACAATATACGGAACTCGAATAACATATAGCGCAGCCTGCTTATGAGCATTAGGATTTGTATTCCTATTCACTATGGGAGGTCTCACTGGTGTAGTCTTAGCCAATTCATCAATTGACATTGTACTACATGATACTTACTACGTTGTGGCACATTTCCACTATGTCCTATCTATAGGAGCAGTATTCGCAATCATAGGAGGATTTGTACAATGATTCCCCCTATTTACCGGTCTAACTATAAACCCAAAGTGATTGAAGGCCCAATTCACCGTTATGTTTGTAGGAGTAAATCTAACATTCTTCCCACAACATTTCCTAGGACTAGCTGGTATGCCACGACGGTATTCCGACTATCCAGACGCCTACACCACATGAAACATCATCTCATCAATAGGGTCCACAATTTCATTTGTAAGTGTAATAATATTCCTATTCATCATGTGAGAAAGAATCTCATCAAACCGACTAATCCTGTTCCCCACTCACACAAGAAACTCAGTAGAATGACTACAAAACTTTCCACCAGCAGAACACAGCTACTCAGAACTGCCAACTATTTCATTAGCTAACTAATATCTAACGTGGCAGATAAGTGCATTGGATTTAAGCTCCACAAATAAAGTTCTTAAACTTTCATTAGAAACAATGGCAACATGATTAAACCTAACTCTCCAAGATAGAGCATCCCCCGTTATAGAACAGCTAATCTACTTTCATGACCATGCACTAATAATTATACTAATAATCATCACAACAGTATTCTATACAATAATCAGAATTATCCAAAACAAACAAACTAGACGATTCATTCTAGAAGGACAAATGATTGAAACCGTTTGAACGATTGCGCCCGCAATCATCTTGGTATTTATTGCAATCCCATCCCTTCGTCTATTATACTTAATAGACGAAATCCATAACCCAGTAGTAACACTAAAAACTGTTGGGCACCAATGATATTGAAGTTATGAATATTCAGACTTCACAAAACTAGAATTCGACTCATATATAGTACAACAAGAAGACCAATCAATTGACACATTTCGTCTATTAGACGCAGACAACCGTGTAGTATTACCAATAAACTCACCAATTCGAATAATCGTGACAGCAGCAGACGTCCTACACTCATGAGCAGTACCAAGCCTTGGGGTGAAAACTGATGCCACACCGGGGCGACTAAACCAAACAAGATTCTCAATTAACCGTCCTGGTCTCCTTTATGGACAATGCTCAGAAATTTGCGGCGCAAATCACAGATTCATGCCCATTGTGATTGAAAGTGTATCAACAAATCAATTTATTAACTGAGTATCAAAGATAAGAGAATCATCAGATGACTGAAAGCAAGTAATGGTCTCTTAAACCAGTATATGGTATCCTAGCAAATATCTCTGATGACAAAGGATTAGTTAATTATATAACATCAGAATGTCAAACTGAAATAATCTAAAAGATATCCTTTTATACCTCAAATAATACCCATAGAATGAACAATGTTATACATTATATTCTTAACGACATTCCTGATATTCAACATCATAAACTACTTCACCCAACCACCGCAAACCCAAATTGAAGAAAAGAAAATTATTAGAATTAACAAAATAAACTGAAAATGATAAGAAATCTATTCTCGATTTTTGATCCAACAACAGAGATTAACAACATCCCACTAAACTGAACAAGAACAATGATAGGAATTCTATTAATCCCAACAAGAATCTGATTAATTCCCTCACGAAACAGCATAATAGTAAGACTACTAATAAATAAATTACATCAAGAGATAAAAACAATTTTAAGAAAAGGAAATGAAAATAAAGGAAATTCATTCATCCTAGCATCACTATTCTTAATAATTTTAATAAATAATTTCCTAGGACTATTTCCATACATCTTCACCAGAACAAGACACCTAGCACTCACATTAACTTTAGCTTTACCCCTATGAATAAGATTTATATTATTTGGTTGAATCAAAAACACCAACCACATATTTGAACACCTAGTACCCCAGGGTACGCCAGCCATGCTGATACCATTCATGGTTGTCATCGAAACAATCAGCAACCTAATCCGGCCAGGAACATTAGCAGTTCGACTAGCTGCAAACATAATTGCAGGCCACCTGCTCTTAACCCTACTAGGAAGCAACGGACCTTCAATAAGAAGAACCCTATTAACTATACTAATTATCGCACAAATCCTTTTACTAATTCTAGAGGCAGCAGTAGCTATCATCCAATCATACGTATTTGCAATTCTAAGAACCTTATATTCTAGAGAAGTTAATTAATGTCAATACATGAAAACCATCCATTTCACATAGTAAATAAGAGACCTTGACCACTAACAGGAGCTATCGGAGCAATAGTTACCCTTATAGGATTAATCAAATGATTCCACCAATACGACGATAGCCTATTGGGGATCGGAGCAATCATTACCGTACTAACCATAATTCAATGATGACGAGACGTCACTCGAGAGGGGACATATCAAGGATTGCATACCAAAGTAGTAACAAGAGGACTACGATGGGGAATAATCTTATTTATTGTCTCAGAAGTCTTATTCTTTGTATCCTTCTTTTGAGCATTCTTCCATTCTAGACTATCCCCAACAATCGAGCTAGGGTCCACTTGACCACCGACAGGCATTCAGCCGTTCAACCCCATGCAAGTACCTTTACTTAATACAGCAATCCTCCTTGCTTCAGGAGTAACTGTAACATGGGCACACCATGGCCTCCTAGAAAATAATGCTACACAAGCAACTCAAGGACTATTCTTCACCGTACTATTAGGGCTTTATTTTACTGCACTTCAAGCATATGAATACCTTGAAGCCCCATTCACAATTGCAGACTCAGCATACGGATCAACATTCTTTGTAGCAACAGGGTTCCACGGACTACACGTAATCATCGGAACAACATTCCTAACCACCTGCCTACTCCGGCAAGTAACATTACACTTCTCATCGAATCATCACTTTGGTTTCGAAGCAGCAGCATGATACTGACACTTTGTAGATGTGGTCTGATTATTCCTATACATCTCAATTTACTGATGAGGAAGATAAAATAACATTTATCTAATACAAGAAAAGTATACTTGACTTCCAATCAAGAAATTTGTGAAAACAAGATAAATAATAATAATAGTTACAACAGCAGCAACAATAACCATCCTATTATCGTCAGCAATTATACTAATTGCAACATTAATCTCAAAGAAAATTAATGAAGACCGAGAAAAAAGATCGCCGTTTGAATGCGGATTCGACCCCAAAAACTCTGCACGACTACCTTTTTCATCACGATTTTTCCTAATCGCTGTAATCTTCATAATCTTTGATGTAGAAATTGCGCTACTACTACCAATACCAGTAACTTTATCAACATCCAACATAAAATCATGAATAATTATTAGATCTCTATTCCTGCTGATCCTAATTATTGGATTATACCACGAATGAAACCAAGGCTCCCTTGAGTGAAAAAATTAGAGGGACTATAGTTAACAATAACATTTGAGTTGCATTCAAAAAGTACTGCCTAAGCAGTTAGCCTCATCTCACTCAAAGTGAGAAGCAAACATTGCAATCAGTTTCGACCTGATCCTAGATAAAATTACCTTATCCTCACTTTAACTTAACTGAAACCAAAAAGAGGTATATTATTGTTAATAATAAAATTGAATTAGAATTCCAGTTAAGGAAGTGGTAGAAAAAGTGAATGCTGCTAACTTATCACTATAGCGGTTAAATTCCGTTTACACTTCTATTTATATAGTTTAGGGACAAACATTACATTTTCACTGTAAAGACAAAGAAAACTTTTATAAATATTATACTCAAAGGCAATTAAATACCTCATCGACATCTTCAGTGTCGCGCTCTAACCTATAAGCTATTCGAGCAATAAATAAGAATAAACAACAAAATAACCACTCATATAACAAAAAACCCTAAAAACACCTTTAAACTGTTATATTGAAACCACTGATTAACCCTGCCCAAATTGAAGAGAACTCAATACAAACCCTGACCACCAAAATACTCTATCCAACCGGAGTCAAAAACCCTAGTTGCCTTATAGCCAATTCCTAGAGGGCCAAAAGAAACACCATAAGTAGAAAAAAAAGGTATAAATCACATGGAACCAGTAAACGAAGAAACATTATACAAACGAACAGAAAAAAGCTTGTCACCAAAGGCAAACCCAGCCATCTCGTATCCAAGTCAACCACCTAAAAACACCACAAACAAAGTCAGAAACCTTAAATAATAAGGTAAACAAATCACAGAAGGGGTGGGGCAAATTAATCATATAAGAGACCCACCACCAAAGATAGACATAATCAACAAACCAATCATACCAAAAACCATATTATAGCTAGTCTCAGCCATAAAATAAGAAGGAACAAAATTAAAATCACCGCATATGACAAAATAAAATAGACGGAAAGAATAACAAACTGTGAGCCCCGTAGACACAAACAACAACAAAAACCCAAATATATTTACATATCTCATAGAAAACATCTCCAAAATAAAATCCTTAGAATAAAACCCAGCCAAAAATGGCATACCACAAAGAGCAAAATTAGAAACCATCAAACTTGAGGAAGTAAATGGCATATAAACAGATAGCCCCCCCATAAAACGAATATCCTGAGAGTCCCCTATAGAATGAATTACTCCACCAGCACACATAAACAACAGGGCCTTAAACAATGCGTGGGTTAATAAGTGAAAAAAAGCTAAACCAGAAAGTCCAATAGAAATAGTTATAATCATAAGACCCAATTGTCTCAAAGTAGATAAAGCAATAATCTTTTTCAAATCAAATTCAAAATTTGCCCCAAGACCCGCCATAAATATAGTCAGCCCAGAGACTAACAACAAGATCATGTTCAATCAACCACCAAAAGAAGGGCTAAAACGAATTAACAAATAAACACCAGCCGTAACCAAAGTAGAAGAATGCACTAAAGCAGAAACAGGAGTCGGGGCCGCCATTGCCGCAGGTAACCAAGAAGAAAAAGGAACTTGAGCACTCCTAGTCATTGCAGCCAAAACAACCAAAAAGGAAATTAATTCCATTTCAATAGAACCCGCTATAATTTCCAAATAATAAATAAAATTCCAACTACCAAAATTAATTATCCAAGCAATAACTATTAATAAAGCAACATCACCAATACGATTAGACAAAACAGTCAGCATGCCGGCACCATAAGACCTCACATTCTGATAATAAATTACTAACAAATAAGAGACCAAACCTAAGCCGTCCCAACCCAGCAAGATTCTAATCACATTAGGACTAACAATAAGGAACATCATAGAAACAACAAACATTAAAACCAATAAAATAAAACGAACAATATTCAAATCACCAAACATGTAATCATCTCTATAAAGAATAACCAAAGAAGAAATAATAAAAACAAACCCCATAAACAACAAAGACATCCAGTCAAATAAAAAGGTTATAATAACAGATCTACCGTTCAATGAAATAATATTCCAATCAACAAAATAAACTAAATCATTTATAATAAAAAATAAACCAAAAAAGCAACAAAACAGCCCTCAAAGAAACAAAAATACAAATCTAACAAAACAAATAGACATAAAAATCCAAAACACAACTGTATCATCGGCACCACAAACCAACATTTTCCACTTAAACTATTTAGATAAATTCCCTTACACCCAAAAAACAGCAATATCCGCCCTCAAAATGATTAAGTTCAATGGGAACCAATGCAAAAACAACAACAAGAACTCGCGAACATAGCCTAAAGAACAAGAATATAAGCCAGAATAAATAAAACCATGCTGACTATAAGAATACAAATAAAGAGTATAAGCAGCTCTAAAAAAAGATAAAAAGACCAAAACAAACATAAGACATCAAGACCAAGAAACCAATCTACTCAACAAACCAATCTCACCAAGAAGGTTAAGAGAAGGCGGGGCAGCTATGTTACAAGCTCTTAATAGAAACCACCATATAGCCATTCTAGGTATTAAATTAATTAAACCCTTATTAACCAAAAGACTCCGTCTGCCAAACCGCTCATAAGTAATATTAGAAAGACAAAAAAGACCAGAAGAACACAGTCCATGAGCTACCATCAAAGCAAAGGATCTACAAACCCCTCAATAACTCAAAGTCATAATACCACCAATAACTATACTTATATGTGCTACAGAGGAATAGGCAATTAATGACTTCAAATCAGTCTGCCGCATGCAAAACAAACTAACAAAAAGGCCACCAACCAATCTCAAAGAAACCCAAACAATACCAAACTTAAATCCAAATTTAAATAACACAGGAAACACGCGAAGAAGGCCGTAACCTCCTAACTTCAACAAAACACCAGCCAAAATCATAGAACCAGAAACAGGGGCCTCCACATGGGCCCTAGGAAGCCATAAATGAACCATAAACATAGGCATCCTAACTAAAAAGGCAAACACCATACAAACATAAAATAAAGTATTAACCAAAGAACCTCTACCACGTAACATAAACAAACATAAAGACCCTAAAGAGTTATAAATAAACAAAATACCTACAAGCAGAGGTAGAGAGGCTAACAATGTATAAAACAGCAAATAAATCCCAGCTTGAACCCGCTCAGGCTGATACCCCCAACCCAAAATCAAAAAAAAAGTAGGGATTAAGCTACCTTCAAAAAAAACGTAAAAAGAAAGCAAACCAATGCTTCTAAAAGTACAATACAACATGAGAGCAAGAGCAATAATAACAAAAAGGAAAAACCCAGAAAAATAACCCGAACGGAAAATAGACTCTCTGGCCAAAACCATAAGAACGCAAATTCATAGGCTCAAGAGAACAAGACCATAAGAAATTAAGTCACAACCAAAAATATAACCCAATCCACTTCAACAAAAAAAATAAGGAAATGAAAATATATAAATAAAAGAAATTAAAAACAACAAAGAACAAATTAATCACCAAAACCCAGGAAAAATACACAGGGGGGTCAAAAAAATCAAAAAACAAAGAAACCTTAACATTGAAGAACACTATAAGATTGAAAGTAATCATTACCATGACTACGAATTATAGAAACCAAAATAGACAAACCCAATGAACCCTCACAAACAGAAAAAACCAAAAAATAAACAACAAAAAATAAACTGTAATCAACATTACACAAATAAAAATAAAGAGAAAAATAAAGAACTAATACAACAAACTCCAATCTCAATAAAGTAATAAGCAAGTGCTTACGACTCGAAGAAAAAGCCCAAATACCACAAAAATAAACAACATAAAAATACAATCACATTGGCATTAAGTTTTAATAATTTAATAAAAATATTGGTCTTGTAAATCAAAAATAAGGATTAACCTTTTAAAACTTCAGAGGAAAGGCTCAAATCACCATTTCACTAGTCCCCAAAACTAATATTTTAAATAAAATACCCCCTGACATAACAAAACTACTTATGTCTTTAAGAACACTAACAGGACTCATATTCACACAAATAAAACACCCCCTAGCCATGGGTCTAATACTACTGATACAAACAACAATAGTATGTATAATCAGAGGAACAATATACAGAAGATTTTGATTCTCATACATTCTATTTATAATTATAATTGGAGGTATACTAGTACTATTTATATACATAACAAGACTGGCATCCAATGAAATATTCTCACCATCAAACAAAATAATGACAGTCACACTACTAACACTACCAATATTAATATACATTATACCCACCACAACCAACAGCAAGGAGATAACTGCACACGAAACAATAATAGAAAGAGAAATCACAACCACAACCACCGTAATATACAACCAAATAATAGGAATTATAACAACATTACTAGTACTATACATACTACTTACACTAATTGTAGTGGTCAACATCATCAACGTATCAAGAGGACCCCTACGACACTCAAAATAATGAATAAACCCACACGCAATAAACACCCTCTATTCAAAATTGCAAACGACGCACTGGTAGACCTACCAACACCATCAACGATTAGAGGCTGATGAAACTTTGGATCACTACTAGGAATATGCCTAGTAGCACAAATCGCTACCGGATTATTCCTAGCCATACATTACTGTCCAAATATTGACATTGCCTTTAACAGAGTGAGACACATTTGTCGAGACGTAAGCTATGGGTGATTGCTACGAACACTCCACGCAAACGGGGCATCCGTGTTCTTCATCTGTATTTATCTACACACCGGACGGAACATATACTACGGATCATACAACTTCATACACACATGATCAGTGGGCGTAGCAATTCTATTCCTAACCATAGCAACAGCATTCATAGGTTATGTATTACCATGAGGACAAATATCCTTCTGAGGTGCAACCGTAATTACAAACCTGCTATCAGCAATCCCGTACATGGGGAAAGAAATTGTAGAATGGGTGTGAGGGGGGTTCGCAGTAGACAACGCTACACTCGTGCGATTTTTCGCTCTACACTTCCTAATACCCTTTGTAATTGCAGCAATAGTACTCATCCACCTGCTATTTTTACACCAAACAGGGTCAAACAACCCACTAGGGCTAAATAAAAACACAGACAAAATTCCATTCCATCCATACTTCACAGTAAGGGACATCCTAGGATTTGCGATCACCTTAATAGCACTAACGATATTAACCCTAAAAGAACCATACATCCTAAGAGATCCAGACAACTTTATCCCAGCAAACCCACTAGTAACACCTGTGCATATTCAGCCAGAGTGGTACTTCCTATTTGCATACGCAATCCTACGATCAATCCCTAATAAACTAGGAGGAGTAATTGCCCTAGTAATATCAATTGCAATCCTATTCATCCTACCAACAAATAAATCAAAATTCCGAGGAATACAATTCTACCCAATAAACCAGATACTATTCTGAACAATAACAAACACAGTGATCCTACTAACATGAATTGGAGCACGACCAGTAGAAGACCCATATGTACTAACCGGACAAATTCTAACAACCCTATATTTCGCTTACTTTATAGTAAACCCAATAACAATAAAGTTATGAGACAAAATAACTGAATAGTTAAAAAGCTACACGAACAAGCCTAATGTCTTGAAAACATTATGAAAGAAGTTTAAATCTTCTATTAACTTATTATACCTAAATTAATACACTACAACAAAGAAAAAATAAAACACTTAATACCGACAAAAAACAAAAGATAATTTAACGAAAGAGGTAAAAATCTCCTTCAAGCCAAATACATTAACCTATCATAACGAAACCGTGGTAAAGTACCACGAACTCAAACAAACAAAAAAGAAATAAAAGTAAGCCTAACATAAAAAAGAAATGAATAAATATCACTACCCAAAAAAATAATACAGAAAAGCAAACTCATAAAAAGAATGCTAGCATACTCAGCCAAAAAAATTAAAGCAAAGCCGCCGCCACCATATTCAACATTAAACCCAGAAACAAGCTCAGACTCCCCCTCAGCAAAATCAAAGGGAGTCCGATTAGTCTCAGCTAAACAAGAGATAAATCAAACAAAAGACAACGGAAGAGAAAAAAAAGCTAACCACAAATAAACCTGAAAAAAATAAAAATAAACCAAATTATATCTACAAACCAAAATAACAAAAGAAAGTAAAATAAAAGCTAATCTAACCTCATAAGAAATTGTCTGAGCCAAAGCACGAAGGCCTCCCAACAAAGAATAACCAGAATTAGAAGACCAGCCAGCAATTATAACAGTATAAACCCCAAGTCTAGTACAAGCCAAAAAAAATAACAAGCCTAATTCAAAAGAAATAAAACCGCTCAAATAAGGAATTAACAGCCAAACTAGCAAAGAAAGGAAAAACCCAAAAATAGGAGAAAAATAATAAACCAAATAATTAGAAACCAGGGGAAAATACTGTTCCCTAGTAAATAACTTAATAGCATCTCTAAAAGGCTGAAGAATACCAATAAATCCAACCCTATTGGGACCCTTACGAATGTGAATATAACCTAAAACCTTACGCTCCAATAAAGTAAGAAATGCAACCCCAACCATAACAAAAATCATCAACAATAAAAAAATAATAATGAGAAAAAAAAGACTCAACATATACTACTTGTAAAATATAATTTTACATTAATAGATTCTAAATCCAATGCACTTATCTGCCAAAATAGTAATCATATTAACATCAGCCACATTAACCAAAATTATTCTAAATACCCGGTCCTCTCGTACTAAGGTATAAAACATTATTATAGATAGAAACCAACCTGGCTCACGCCGGTCTGAACTCAGATCATGTAAGATTTTAAAGGTCGAACAGACCTAATCAATTTCAGCTCCTGCACCAAAAATTCACCTTAATCCAACATCGAGGTCGCAAACCTCCCCGCCAATAAGAACTCTCAAGGAAGATAACGCTGTTATCCCTAAGGTAATTTAATCTTATAATCAAAATAAATGGATCAAACCCAATATAAATAAATATATAACAAACCAAAGAGGAGTTAAATAAATTCCTCCCATCACCCCAACAAAACATGCATTCTCATTAAAAAATAACACAAACCATTTTAATATAAACAAGAACAAATGTTAAACTCTATAGGGTCTTCTCGTCCCATAAAAACATTTAAGGATTTTAACTCAAAAACCAAATTCAACAAACAATCCTATAAAGACAGCTCATGTCTCGTCAAGCCATTCATACCAGATCACAATTAAAGAACTAATGATTATGCTACCTTTGCACGGTCAAAATACCGCGGCCCTTCAACCTAAAGTCAGTGGGCAGGCCATACTTCAAAAACTAACAAGAAAAGATGTTTTTGTTAAACAGGCGGACATAAAAATTTGCCTAATTCCTAAAAAGAAATTAACACCAACCGATTAACAGCACAATAAAAAAATTTACTAATTCCACAATAATTACTTTGCAGACCAAAGTAAAGAAAACATTCCAATAAACCAATTAAATTCAATAAAATTTCATAAACAAAATCAAGTAAAACTTTAACATAATCAAACCGAAAATCACTATAAAATCCACAAAACTACTAATCCAAATAATAAATTATAACAATAAAATAAAGAGCTAATCCCCCTTAATTTTAACATCAAATAAAAATAAATAAATAAAAAATAAACATTAAATAAGATGCATGAATTAAATTCATTTCTTGAAAAACCAGAAACCACTAAAGACGAGTAACATTTCACTGCCAATAACCCATTACCAATGCTGATGAAACAGCAACTAACATAAATCATTAACTCCTTTAAAATCGGGAAATAAAAAATAAATAATAAATTTCAATGAACCCTGATACACAAGGTACGACAAACAAAATCAACTTCCCAAATATAATTCATAGCCCTAACTCTACCCCTCACAGTACATAATACACTATAGTATAAAAAATTGTATCAAAATAATCTACAATAACCACAAATGATTCTTCAATAAAAAAATAATCTACCACAAATAAATCAACAAGACAATCAAAAAATCAGACCATGTCGAATCGCACGACATAATAATTCAGCGTAAATGAAAACTCAACTATAGAAATGATCTGACTATTATCAATCCAGCCGCACCTTCCGGTACAACCACTCTGTTACGACTTATCTCATTAACAACAAAACGAGAGCGACGGGCGATGTGTGCATATCCCAGAACCATTATCACAATAACAATCTACAAACCATTACAACCAAATCCAATTTCATATCAATATTAAAATCAATAATCCAAAAACAAATAAAAATGTAATCCATCATCCACTTAGAAACAAGCTGCACCTTGACCTGAAATAAACCAAAATAAAGAAACCAGAGAATTACCCTAACTCTAAAAAGATAATCAATAAACGGCGGTATACAAACCATAAAGCAATCCAAGTAAGGTCCAACGCGGACTATCGATAACGAGACAGATTCCTCTGGACGGAATGAGATACCGCCAAATTCTTTAAGTTTCAAGAACATAACTAATACTACTCAGGCACAAACAATTAACATTCTAAATAATAGGGTATCTAATCCTAGTCTACAAATAGAATTTCATAGCCTCCAAAGAGATATAAGACAAATAAAAAAATAAAAATTCCACCTAACGAAACAATCACAAGAAAGTCCACAAACATTAAACATAACTACCAATAAACCAAACACATTCAAACGCCTCCAAAGTATAACCGCGGCTGCTGGCACAAAATTTAACCGAAACTAAAATGCATTGCTAGATACAAGGACACTTGATCAACCAATAATAACTAATGAAAATTAAATAAACCCTTTAAAGTCCATTTAGGACTCAACAATAAACCACGCACAAACTTACATATAAAACAAACAAAAACTGAACGAAAAAGCAAGAATAAAACTCTCTTATCAAGAATAAGCCCCAACACGGTGCAAATAGTAAGAAAACTAATAATATAACACTTATATAACAACATAAGGCAACACAA